AGTTTAGGGTCTATTGGTAAGGACGTAAAATACGAAATAACAAGGGAGAGACTTTGAACTTGTTTATCCTAACTGAAAAGGGTAAATTGAATAGTTAATTGAAACATCTTACTAGACTATGAGGAATACATCAACTGAGATTCCGTGCGTAGCGGCGAGCGATAGCGGAGAAATTGTCTCAAACAGATAATTAAGATGATTGGACATCTAGACTAAACCCCGATAGACACCTATAGAGAAAGTACCGTGAGGGAAAAACTCAGAATTGGTTCTAAAAGTTACCTTTTGCATAATGGGCCTGCAAGACAAAATTTGGCAAGCTTAAGTAGTAAATGAAGGCGTAGTGAAAGCAAGAGAAAAACTCGTCAGTCAAATTCCCCGAAACCAAGTGATCTAACCATGGCCAGGTAGCTGTGTTGACCGAACCAGTGATTGTGGCAAAAATCTTGGATGAGCTGTGGTTAGCGGTGAAATACTAGTCGAACTTGGATATAGCTGGTTCTCTACGAAACTTATCTTAGTAAGGCGCCCTAAATTGATTTGCCCCCAAACCCGGGGGCTTGAATTACTGGTGTAGTAAGACTATGGCGATAAGGCCTCTAGTCAAGAGGGGTAAGCCCTAACCAGAAATTAAAGTCACTAATACAGATTAAGTGTATAAAGAGGGTTCAACTTAGACAAACAGTAAGTAGGCCTGGAAACAGCCATCTGCACAGGAAAACGTAAAAGTTCACTGAATGAGCTAGGAAAATCTAAGAATTAAGGCGGCTAAATCTGTAACTGAAATTCTGGAAGCCAGACCGTAAGGAAGCATCAACTGGCTTGGTAGTAGAGCGTTCTGTAGGCACGATACGTGCGCACCTCGTGAGATAAACAGAAGTGATAATGTAGGCATGAGTAGTACAAGATTCACTCCCAAATAAATATATACAGCTTCTAAGGGCATTACGCCCAATGGATTATAATTCTTGTACCTGTTCAGGAAAAATATTATGGTACGAAGTACCTTTAACTGTTATTTATAGGACTTAGATCTAGGCATAATTTCTCTTAAGGAACTCGGCAAAATAAGATCTCGACTGTTTACCAAAAACATAGCTCTCTGCTAAAGGTTACTGAAGTATAGAGGGTGAATTCTGCCCAATGGTTGTATAGTAAAACTGAGGATTAACGTCTAAAGCGAAACCCAACTGAATGGCCGCGGTAACTCTGACCGTGATAATGTAGCACAATAAATAGCCAATTAATTGTTGGCGGGTATGAATGGAACCACGAGGGTCTTACTGTCTCAAGAGGAAAGCCAATGAAATTATAGTTGTAGTGAAGATACTACATAAACATTGTAAGACGAAAAGACCCTATCGAGCTTTACTGGATACCGATAGCGTTAACTTAAAATAATCAATACTAAGTATCCTGATTTTGAGTTAATAATTTTTGTTGGTAGGACAGTTTAGTTGGGGCGACTACCTTTGAATAAGAAACGAAGGCGAGCTTATGGTATACAAAGCTAATCTCATTAGCCTGACAGTGAGGGGGACATTCCTAGCTGGCACAAGGACTACGTCCTATGTGGGCGATAATGACCCGATATGATTGTCCAAAATAAATATCGAAAGCGGATAAAAGCTACCGTAGGGATAACAGCGTAATATTGTCGGAGAGTTCTTATCGAGGACAGTGTTTGCGACCTCGATGTTGAATTGCGGTGCCCTGGTGCTGTAGGAGGTACCTTAGGTTGGTCTGTTCGACCATGAAAACCGTACATGATTTGAGTTCAGAGCGTGGTGACACAGCTCGGTTTCTATCTACAATGTTCAATCCCAACTTTTCTGAGTCCTAGTACGCAAGGAATGGTCTCAGCGATGCTCGACTATATTGGCCCCATCGATGTAATCAACTTCTGGCTGCTGCAAAGAAGGAAACAAAAGGTTTAGGGATTAATAAGGTGCCACAAAAGTGGCGCACCTTCTCATATGCCATGTGGGTGCATAGCCCCTGGTATACTATGGAATTAATACTAGGGTTCATCATACTAATAGTGTTAACGTATGGATTAAAGGCCCCGACTTTAAGATTAGCTATGCTACTTGCGGGTGCTATGGGGGCTGCTGGGCTATTAGCTGAGCCCCATTTACTATGTTGAACACAGGCTATTAAGATGTTGGTGATGCTAAGTGGGTTAGCTATACTATGTATGCTGGACCATCGAACATCGCATCGATCAAGCTCTTTATTGATTTTATTAGTAATCTTAGGTAATTTATTACTTATTGGATCAACAAATTTAATTTCTATATATTTAGCATTAGAGATGCAAACATTATGTATGTTTATCTTAGTGGCTTATAATAAAAATTCATTATTATCGGCAGAAGCTGGACTGAAATACTTCGTGTTAGGGGCACTATCCTCGGGGTTGTTCCTATTTGGTTGCGCCTTAATTTATGGCTCCACAGGAGAGTTGGAACTTCAATTTATTCGTATGAGTATAGTATCTTATGGAACATTAGCTGGTAAGTGTCTTATTACTATCTCATTGTTATTTAAAGTATCTGCAGCCCCATTTCATATGTGGGCCCCCGATGTCTACGAAGGGGCTCCAACTTGGGTAGCTGCGCTATTATCTATCGTGCCTAAATTGGGGGTACTAGCTATTATAGTACAAATAGGCTTAAATGAAATGGGATTATTAATAGCCGGATTAATCTCTTTGATTGTTGGGGCTATAGGAGCTTTGAATCAAACTCGAATAAAAAGACTATTAGCTTATAGCGGGATAAGCCATATGGGATTTGTGTTGCTTGGAATAGCTATTGGGTCTATAGAAAGTTTTCAAGCGAGTTTAATGTATATAGGTGCCTATATAATAACTCAAATATTACTTTGGTGTGTAGTATTAATTATATCTCCTAAAAGAGACATGCTTATTGAGTTTAGTGGTGTTTCAAGATTAAACCCAATGTTAGCATTAGCATTAGCTACAGGTTTATTGTCTACTGCAGGAATTCCCCCTTTGATTGGGTTTTTAACTAAATGGTATATTATCTTAGCAGCTGTTGGTCAAGGCTACTATTTTAGCGCTTTAATAGCTTTAGTTTGTTCTGTGATAGCTGGTGTTTATTACCTTAGATTAGTTAAAATTATGTTTTATCAACCTTTGTCAACGCCTTTAGTAATAACAAATATACTAAATTCTCCACGTGGCAGCGCAGCACCGGAGGAAACGGGTTTAGGCAAAGCAATATTAATAGGGATAAGTTTATATTTAGTATTAACAATTATAGTATGTCCTAGTTTGTTCTTTCAGTTAACACATTTGATTATTTTAGATTTATTTCCATGTATCTTCTAGTTATATTAATACCGTTACTAAGTGCAGTCGGAAGCGGATTAGGGGGTCGCTATCTAGGAAGAAAAGGGGCTGGCTTGTTAAGTTCTGTGTGGGTTCTCGCCAGTAGCCTCCTCTCTTTTGTATTATGTTATGAAATTCTTATTAATGGGTCTACAGTATATATAGAATTAGGCAGATGGATAGAGTCAGATTTATTAATAACTAACTTTGGTTTACAGTTTGATATGGTGACAGCTGTAATGTTAATAGTAGTAACCACAATTAGCGGGTTAGTTCATGTTTATTCTACAAGTTATATGGGAGAAGACCCCCATTTACCTAGATTCATGAGCTATCTATCTTTATTTACCTTTTTTATGTTAATTTTAGTTACTAGTGATAATTATGTACAATTATTTATTGGTTGGGAAGGTGTCGGTTTATGTTCTTACTTATTAATTAACTTTTGGTTTACGCGTATACAGGCCAACAAAGCGGCAATTAAAGCAATGTTAATTAATAGAATAGGAGATATAGGATTAATGCTAGCTATTATATTAATCTGGAAAGAATTTGGGGTATTAGATTACTGTAGTTTATTTTCCGCTTTATCGCCATCTTCAGCTTGTACTTGGATTTGTATATTACTAACTATAGGGGCCGTAGGAAAATCTGCCCAATTAGGGTTACATACTTGGTTACCAGATGCTATGGAGGGCCCCACACCTGTTTCGGCCCTAATTCACGCAGCAACAATGGTAACAGCAGGAGTGTTTTTAGTTATAAGATCAGCTCCCCTTTTTGATTACTCTCCAACTGCAACAATTATTGTGGGTTTAGTTGGCTCCTTAACTGCTTTTTTCGCAGCTACAGTAGGATTAGTCCAATCGGATATAAAAAAAGTTATTGCTTATTCTACTTGTAGTCAACTAGGATACATGGTAATGGCCTGTGGTACTTATAGCTGTCTAAGTAGTTTATATCATTTACTAACTCATGCTTTCTTTAAGGCTTTATTATTCTTAGGGGCAGGCTCAATAATTCATGCTCTTTTAGATGAACAAGATCTTAGGAAGATGGGGGGAATAATCCGGGATTTACCTCTAACATATGTATTAATGTTAATTGGTTCATTATCTTTAGCTGGTTTTCCCTATTTATCTGGATTTTACTCTAAAGATTTAATATTAGAATTAACTTATAATAATTATTGTTTAATATCTATTTATTGGTTAGCTTCAATTACAGCTTTCTTAACTGCTTTTTATTCATTCCGATTAATATACTTAAGTTTTGTGTCTAAGCCTAATTTAACACGTATAAGCGCACAACATTTACAAGAAGCTGATTGGAACTTATTGGGCCCTTTATTAGTATTAGCAATAGGGAGTATTTTAGTTGGTTATATCGCTCAAAATATGGTGTTTGCGCCAGGTATACGTCCCTTGTTGCTTGTGCCCACAATAGTCTCTTTAGCACCAGTTATTATGTCTGTAACAGGGATATTACTAGTGTTTATACTTCGTCCATATATTATTTATTATATTACACGCCCTAGCATATATGGTTTCTTATTTTATGCTTGGGAGTTTAATCAAATAGCAAATTATTATATTGGAAGTACAGTTTGGAAGTTCGGCCATATTATTTCTTATCGTACTATAGATAGAGGTATTTTAGAGATTTTAGGCCCCACTGGAATAGCCCGATTTATGGTTAATAGAACTAAAGAGTTAAGCAACTTACAATCTGGTTTATTATTTAATTATGCATTAATGATATTAGTTGGAACAGCTATCGCACTTAAGTACTTAATCGTAAATTAGGAACAGGATGAAAAAAGTTTTAAGTTAGGAAATAAGAAAAATTAACCAGATTCCTTTTTATGTTGTGTGATATAAGTCTAAATAGCTCATCGTAAATATGGAAATGAATGCTTTTTGTAGAAATTATTGTAGTCGGATCCTAACTTTATTATTGTTTCTTGTGCTAATGTGCATAGAGAGAAATCTTATGGAAGATGGTAAATAAGTGTATTGAATTATCTAAATATATATATATATATATATATTAATATGATATTAGCTTGTATAGTGGGCTCTATATTAATAAGTATGATAATAATCGCATTAATTCCAAGGGAAAATAGTATAAAATTACGCCAGCAAGCGTTAGAGTGGTCTCTGATTACATTTGCTCTTTCTATTTTATTATTAGTTAACCTTCATCAAGAAGCTCAATTTCAACAGATAATAGAATTCAATTGGGTAAGTACAATAGGTTGGTTTGAAGGTTCTCCGATATTGTTTGCTATTGACGGGGTCTCTATATTTTTCATTGTATTAAGTACTTTATTAACACCAATTTGTATTTTAGTAAGTTGGAATAGTATTAAGTTTCTTGTTAAGGAGTTTCTCCTCTGCCTTTTAAGTATGGAATTACTATTAATTGGGGTATTTTCGACATTAGATCTGTTAATATTTTATGTGTTATTTGAGAGTATATTAATACCCATGTTCTTAATAATAGGAGTATGGGGAGCTCGAGCAGAAAAGATAAAAGCTGCCTATTATTTTTTCTTTTATACTTTAGTTGGCTCAATATTAATGTTACTTAGCATAGCAGTTATTTATAGAATAACAGGCACAACTGATTACTTATCTTTAACTAACATTCAGATTGATAGTAACATTCAAATTTGGTTGTTTATAGGGGTTTTCCTTAGTTTAGCAGTTAAGATACCAATGATACCCTTTCATATATGGTTGCCTCTTGCGCATGTTGAGGCTCCTTTAGCTGGTTCAGTGATTCTAGCTGGAATATTATTAAAATTAGGGGGTTATGGATTTATTCGATTCGCTTGGCCTCTTTTCCCTGAAGCAACAGAGTATTTAGCACCAATCATACTAACGCTATCATTAATAGCAGTGATATATGGAAGTTTAACTACTTGCAGACAAGTAGATGCGAAACGTCTAATAGCCTATTCCTCGGTAGCTCACATGGGAATAGTAACAATAGGTTTATTTACTCATACAATGGAGGGTTTAATAGCCTCTATATTTTTAATGATAGCTCATGGAGTGGTTAGCCCCGCTTTATTTATAGCAGTAACGTTGCTCTATGAGAGACATCATACAAGGTTAATTAGATATTACAGAGGAGGAGTTATGACTATGCCCTTATTTTCTATTATATTTATGGTGTTTACTTTAGCTAATATTGCTGTTCCTCTTAGTTGTAACTTTGTTGGAGAATTTTTATCCTTAGTAGCTGCTTTTTCTACTAGTACGTCACTAGGTATTCTTACCTCAACTAGTATGGTCATAGCTGCTGCTTATTCGTTATATTTATATAATAGAATTTGTTTCGGGCAACTTTCTCCATACTTAATATTTTCGAGAGATATTAATAGACGAGAGTTTAATGGGCAATTACCGCTAATAATAGCTATTGTATTATTGGGGATAGCTCCATACCCCTTAATCGAGTTAGTTCGTGTATGTTTGCCTAGATTTTTATAATTCTTCTCTTTCCTGTACCTATTTGGTTTATATGTGTATTTATTTTATTTTTAATCGTGGTAGGGGCAGGAATTGAACCTGCATAATCAGATTATGAGTCTGAGAACTTACCGTTAGTTGACCCTACAAGCTGAGCTTAGCTAAGCACTATGTAACCATGGCCCGGGCTAAGAGCCCCACCAGTAAATACATACATATAAAAACAACCAAACCACATCTACAAAATGCCAATACCAACTAGCAGCCTCAAAACCAAAATGATGATGACGAGTATAGTGATAACCTATTAGTCTAGCTAAACATACAATTAAGAATATAGTTCCAATTATAACATGAAAACCATGAAAACCTGTGGCCATAAAAAAGGTTGAACCATACACGGAGTCTGAGATTGTAAAAGGTGCTTCATAATACTCCATAGCTTGTAGAGCTGTAAATTGAATCCCAAGTATTACGGTACAAGTGAGTGATTGTATGGCTTCTAATCTTTGTCCGCTAACTATGGCGTGATGTGCCCATGTAACTGTTGCTCCTGAACTAAGTAATATAGCTGTATTTAATAGGGGCACAGAAAATGGGTCTAACACTTCTATACCAACAGGAGGCCAAACAGCTCCTAATTCTATAGTGGGAGATAAACTACTATGAAAGAAAGCCCAAAAGAACGCAAAAAAGAAGCAAACTTCAGAAGTAATAAAAAGGATCATACCATATCTTAATCCTTTTTTTACTATTTGAGTATGGTATCCTTGGAAAGTGGCTTCTCTAATAATATCTCTCCACCAAACAAACATTGTTAATATTATTGTTATTGCGCCTAAATACATTATCCATGTATAACTATAATGAAAATATAATACTGAGCCTACTGTAAGCAGTAGTGCCCCAATTGAACCTGTATAAGGCCATGGACTAGGATCCACTAAATGATAAGGGTGATAAGCCTTACTCATGGCTCCCCGGCGGGGAATCAAGCGGAGACTAATACTCCTGCTCAACAATTATTCTAAGTATGGGTTAATGTAGATTTAGAGTATCATTAATATATATGGTAGTTAACAGACAAAATACATATGCTTGAATCAAGGCCACGGCAATTTCTAGTAAAGTTATAAAAACCATTACTAATATTGGGGCTAAGCTTAAAACTAACATTCCATTACTAATCATTGCAAACCCAAAACTTGCTAATATAGCAAATAAAAGATGCCCAGCAGACAAATTAGCAGCTAATCGAACACCTAAAGAGATTGCCCGGGAAAGATAGCTAACTGTTTCAATCATAACTAATAGAGGGGCTAATAATAAAGGAGCCCCACTAGGCATCATCATTGAAGCAAAATTCCAACGGTACTGTGTTATCCCCAATATTGTTACTGCTATTAAAATAGATAAACTCAACCCGAAAGTGACAACAATATGGGCAGTTGGGGTAAATACATAGGGAAATAGACCTAATAAATTTAATCCAGCAATAAACGTAAATAGGGTTATAATAAGAGTAAAATATTGAATTCCCTTATTAGCTGTAGAATCTTTTACTAATCCTAAAAAGTGGGTGTAAACAATCTCTTGTATAGCCTGCAATCTTGTAGGTATTAATTTATATGAACAACTTCCTATTAATATTACACTAAATAGGATAAGCATCATAATAGAAGAATTAGTAATTATACCCCCAATTATCCGAACTACATTAAACTGATCGAAGAAAGAAGCTGCCATATTGAATATATGTAAGAAATGGGCCTATTTACGGAGTATATCTTGTAGTATAGCATATGCTCGATTAACCCCGAGCCCCTTACTAGGGGCTGCCCCCTCTTCCTGTAGTATACTTCTTATACGTAAATTATTTTGAATTTTAGGTAAAATAAATAAACTCATAATACTATAAAGTGCTAACAAGATTATTAATGTCCAACTATATTGAGTTAAATAAGCAGTTATATCTAAGTGAGGCATTATCCAATGATTGAAAGATCTTCTAAAGATCAGCACATAATGAAGATAGCCAGCTAATATATTTATCTATGCTAACGGCTTCTATAACAATGGGCATAAAAGAGTGATTAGCGCCACATAACTCAGAACATTGACCATAAAATAATCCCGGCCTTTTAGCTAAAAATCCGGTTTGATTAAGACGTCCAGGCACAGCGTCCATTTTAATAGCTAATGAAGGTACAGCAAATGAGTGAAGCACATCTGCGCCTGTGACTAAAACTCTTACATAAGTATCAATAGGAACAACCATTCTATTGTCAACCTCTAATAGTCGGAGATCACCGGGTTGAAGGTCACTCGTAGGTATCATGTAAGAATCAAATTCTAAGGTACTATCTTCATCTAAGGTAGTTTGATAATCTGAGTACTCATAAGACCAATACCATTGATGACCTATAGCTTTTACTGTTACACCGGGTTCTACTATCTCATCCATCAAATAAAGTAGTTTCAAAGAAGGGAATGCTATAAACACTAATATAGCTGCTGGAATTATAGTCCAAACAATCTCTATTGTGACTCCTTCTATAAGATAGCGATGATAAGCTTGACCTGTTAATCCTCTTATAATTAACCATAATACAGTTGTTATAATAATAATTAAAATAAACATAATTTGGTTATGAAGGAATAAAATCTCTTCCATAACAGGACTAGCAGCATCTTGGAAGCTTAATTGAAATGGCTCAGCTGCATCACGTAGGAGCGAGGCCTCTAATAATGCATTAATTGGAGTTTTCATTCTTCTCTAGTTTTGTTACTTTGCTAACACGCCCAAAAGCTTTCCCAATTCCATATATACGGCCCCAAGAGTGTTTTCACCTACTTTAGATTACTTTTAATCTAGAGTAAGCATGAACAAATATCTTACACGTTGGCTATTTTCTACTAATCATAAGGATATAGGTACTTTATATTTACTATTTGGTGCTTTTTCTGGGATGGCGGGGACAGCTTCAAGTATGTTAATACGGCTAGAATTGTCAGCCCCAGGTAGTATGTTAGGAGATGATCATCTATATAATGTAATTGTAACATCACATGCTTTATTAATGATTTTCTTCCTGGTAATGCCAGTAATGATTGGAGGATTCGGAAATTGGTTTGTGCCAATTATGATTGGTGCACCCGATATGGCCTTTCCTAGATTAAACAATATCAGTTTCTGGTTATTACCACCTTCTCTAATACTATTGGTTGGTTCTATGTTTGTGGAACAAGGGGCAGGTACAGGTTGGACCATTTATCCCCCATTATCAAGCATTCAAGCCCATTCAGGGGGAGCAGTGGATATGGCTATATTTAGTTTACATCTAGCTGGTGTATCTTCCATTTTAAGTTCTATCAACTTTATAACTACTATAATTAACATGAGGGTTCCTGGCATGAGTATGCATAGATTACCTCTATTCGTATGGTCTGTATTAATTACTACAATATTGTTATTATTATCTTTACCAGTGTTAGCCGGTGCAATTACAATGTTATTAACAGATAGAAATTTTAATACAACATTCTTTGACCCTGCGGGAGGAGGAGATCCCATTTTATTCCAGCACTTATTCTGGTTTTTTGGGCATCCTGAAGTCTATATATTAATTTTACCAGGATTTGGTATGGTATCTCAAATTATACCCACATTTTCTGCTAAACAACATATTTTTGGTTATTTAGGTATGGTCTATGCTATGATTTCTATTGGAGTATTAGGATTTATTGTTTGGGCCCACCATATGTTCACCGTTGGTATGGATGTCGATACTCGTGCCTACTTTACTGCCGCCACTATGATTATCGCTGTTCCTACTGGGATTAAAATATTTAGCTGGCTGGCTACTATATATGGGGGAAGTCTACGGCTTGATACACCTATGTTGTGGGCTATTGGGTTTGTGTTTCTATTTACCATTGGTGGTTTAACTGGAGTTATATTAGCTAATAGTTCATTAGATATAGCATTACACGATACTTATTATGTAGTAGCTCACTTCCATTATGTGTTATCTATGGGGGCTATATTTGCTATATTTGGGGGATACTATTATTGGTTTGGTAAAATTACAGGTTATAGTTATAATGAATTATACGGTAAGATCCATTTCTGGATTATGTTTATCGGAGTTAATTTAACTTTCTTCCCCCAACATTTCTTGGGTTTAGCCGGATTACCTAGAAGATACTCGGATTTCCCTGATGCTTATCAAGATTGGAACTTAGTTAGTTCTTGCGGAGCTGTAATAGCCCTAGTAGGAATTATATGGTTCATCTACTTATCTTATGAGGCACTAGCAGCCGAAAGACCATTTAAGGGTTGGTCAACTTCACCTGGCTCGTTAGAATGGTCTTTATCTTCTCCGCCTGCTTTTCATACTTATAATGAATTACCGTTTGTTTATCAGCGTAAATTGAGTCATGGGGATGATTTAAATATTATTTCCACACTACTCCTTTGACCTTGGGGAGTCTATAAGGCAATGTGTTCTTCTAATACATGCAAGGCCCTGAATAAGGGCCCTACTGGTGAGGATAAAACGGATGTAATTTTGGTTTACGTATTAGAATAGGCGGGATAGTGGCCCACCTGGTCGAAGATGCGTAGTATAGCCACACTTTCACTGAAACAAGGGGAAGATATTTTAGCAGCAGTAGAGAATCTTGTGCAATGGGTAAACGCTTGACACAGGGTTTCACACTGAGGTCTGTCTAACTAAGTGCCAGCAGACGCGGTTAAACTTAGAGGCCCAGTTTTTATTTCGCATTAGGCGTTAAAGTATGTAATGAAGCATGAGAATAAAGTAAGGCAAACCTCTTGGTAGCGGTAAAATGTTTGAAGCAAGAGTGGAAGTTCGAAGGTGGAGACTCCTTACTCCGTTCATGGTAAGTCTTCATGAAATACGAAAGCTTGGATAGCAAACAGGATTAGATACCCTGGTAGTCCTCGCCCTAAACTTATACAATAGCTTTATTAGCAAATAACCTTATTGTATGCCTGAATACTATGATCGCAAGATTGAAACTCAAAAGGCTTGGCTGTTCACTGTTTGAATCAGAGGAGCGTGTAATTTAATACGATGATCCGCGTGTCACCTTACCTTTCCTTGAAAGCGAACTACCTTTTGTAGGTAGTAACCGCTCAGGCATTGCATGGCCGTCGTCAGGATAACAATAAATGTTATCCTTAACCCTATTATGGATTAAGTCAGGTGTCATGGTCTTTATGGAAAGGGATATTATGCGCTACATTCTCCTATACAATATTCACAATAAATTAGGAGGCGGAGATTTTCTGGAACGGGAATCTTAAGTAGGATTTGAGAGTAATCGGGAAGTAGAGCGTTCCGGTGAATTCTAACCCAGTGTTAGCACAAATCGCCCGTCGTCCCCTTCAAGTTAAGGATACGAGACGCCCCGCGGCGGGGTTATCCTTCCTTTTCGAGAATGGGTAAGTCGTAACATAGTAAGGGTAAGGGAACTTGTTCTTGGGCCAAGTTATGCGCGTTCAATACGTACTTGGCCGCCCTCCGTAACTAGGATGATGAGTACTATTATTTCAATTATCTTTAAAACGCTTGCAATAATAATACCTCTATTAGTAGCTATAGCTTATTTAACTTTAGCAGAAAGAAAGGTATTAGGGTATATGCAAGCACGAAAAGGACCTAATGTAGTTGGTGTTTATGGACTATTACAGCCTTTAGCTGACGGGCTAAAATTATTCACTAAAGAGATGGCTATTCCCAATCATGCTAATCTGTCGGTTTATATTGTAGCCCCGATTCTATCGCTTACTTTAGCTTTTTTGGCTTGGGGGGTTATTCCTTTTAGCCCCGGTGTTGTACTAGCTGATATTAATGTTAGTATCTTATACATCTTTGCTATTAGTTCTATGGGGGTGTATGCTATTTTAATGTCTGGTTGGGGAAGTAATTCTAAATATGCATTCTTAGGGGCTATCAGAGCAGCAGCTCAAATGATTAGCTATGAAGTGTGTATAGGGCTTATTCTAATATCAGTAATATTATGTGCAGGTTCTCTTAATATCACTCAGATTGTTTTAGCTCAAGCTGAAATTTGGTATATAATACCTTTATTTCCAGCTGCTTTAATGTTTTTTGCTTCGGCATTAGCTGAAACTAATCGGGCTCCTTTTGATCTTACCGAAGGAGAATCAGAATTAGTATCTGGATATAATGTAGAATATTCTAGTATGTCGTTTGCCCTATTCTTTTTAGCTGAATACGGCCATATTATTCTAATGAGTTGTTTAATAAGTTTATTGTTTTTAGGTGGTTGGGCACCTTTTACAGGAATTCTAGGAATGAGTTGCTTAGCCCTTAAAACTACCGCAGTAGTGTTCGCATTTGTGTGGGTGCGAGCTTCTTTCCCTAGAATGAGATATGACCAACTTATGTATCTATTATGGAAGTCTTACTTACCCTTCAGTCTTGGTTTAATCGTTTTAGTTTCTGGCCTGTTGATAGGTTTAGATGCAGTGCCTTGCTAGCATTTAGGGAAATAACTTCCTAAGCGCATGCATATGGAATCACCAAACAAAATGTTACGAATAAGAACTCAACATCCAATACTCTCTATTGTGAACGGGGTACTGGTTGATCTACCAGCTCCTTCTAATATTAGTTATTACTGGAATTTTGGTATTTTGTTAGGACTTTGTTTAGTTATTCAATTGATTACCGGAATATTCTTAGCTATGCATTATTGTCCTGACGTTAGTTTAGCTTTTGACTCAATTTCCCATATTTTAAGAGACGTTAATTATGGTTTTATGTTAAAGTATATTCATGCTAATGGAGCTTCATTATTCTTTCTCTGTGTATATATACACATGGGTAGAGGACTCTATTATGGGAGCTACATGAAAATGGATGTTTGGAATATAGGGGTCATAATTTACTTAGTGATGATGTTAACAGCTTTCTTAGGGTATGTATTACCTTGGGGACAAATGTCTTTTTGGGGAGCCACAGTTATTACTAACTTTAGTTCTGCTATTCCCTATATAGGAACAGATGTTGTTCAGTGGATTTGGGGAGGATTTAGTGTATCTAACGCGACTCTTAATCGTTTCTTCTCTTTACATTATCTTTTTCCTTTTCTTATAGCTGGATTAGGCGTATTACATGTTATTAGTTTACACACAGCTGGGTCAAATAATCCTTTAGGGATTGACTCTAATATAGACAAAGTTACCTTTCATGTTTATTATACTTATAAGGATTTGTTTGGTATAATGGTACTTAGCACTATTTTAGTTATACTTTGTTATTTTATGCCTAATGTATTAGGTGATCCTGAAAATTTTATTCAAGCTAATCCTTTAGTAACTCCTGTTCATATACAACCAGAATGGTACTTCTTGTTCGCATACGCTATACTACGCTCTATACCCAACAAGCTTGGGGGGGTTTTGGCTATGGTATTTAGTATCTTGGTGTTATTTTTATTGCCCTTTATTCATACTAGTAAATTAAGAGCTTTAACATTTAGGCCTTTAGGTAAAATCGCATTTTGGTTTTTAGTAGCTGATTTTCTACTATTAACCTGGTTAGGGGCTAACCCAGTTGAAGAGCCCTACGTAATGGTGGGCCAATTAGCCTCTTTATTTTATTTTGGTTATTTCGCGTTAGTGCCCATATTAGGTTGGGTGGATAATTATCTATTATATTACAAGATATCCCCCTATAATTAGACATATGATTGGATACATCTTTTCGCTTATTCCTTTTAATATAGTAAAATTAGGGGAGCCCATACTTAACGGGCAGATTATAAGGAAATGGTAAATAAGTGTATTAAGTGGTAACATGAACAGTTTATTTATGATATTCTCTTTAGGAATAGTTGGGGCCAGTCTTATGGTTATATCTACACCAAATCCTGTTTATTCAGTATTCTGGTTAGTTATTGCCTTTGTTAATGCTGCTGTTATGTTTATATCGTTGGGATTAGATTATATAGGCCTAATATTCATAATTGTGTACGTAGGAGCTATTGCTATTTTATTTTTATTCGTAATTATGTTAATTCAACAACCTAATAAGATAAATTCTCAAGATCACTCGCATTTTTTACCTGTAGGATTATCTGTTATATTCCTATTTTATAGTTTACTAACCAATAGCCCTAAATATATCAGCAATCCTGTTATAGGATCTAGAACTAACATTGGGGCAATTGGAAATCATCTTTATACAACTTATTATGAATTAGTGTTAATTGCTAGTTTGGTGCTACTAGTCGCTATGATAGGGGCCATATTATTAGCTAAGCAGCCAAATTCACCTTTTTTATATAATTCCCATAGTGTATTATTACGTAGTAAGCAAGATCTCTTCCTACAAATCAGCAGAGAGCACCTTTAGGTGCCTTCTGGCCAAGTGCTAACGCACGTCTCCGCTTAGGAACATGAAGAGGAACATGGAGTTCAAAGGAATACTAATACTACTTATCGTTAGCGGGACATTATCAATTCTAATTTTAGGGGCATCTTATCTATTAGGATATAAACAACCCGATATGGAAAAAGTGTCAGTCTATGAATGTGGGTTTGATCCTTTTGATAACCCGGGGAATCCCTTCTCCGTTAGATTCTTCTTAATTGGTATCTTATTTTTAATATTTGATCTTGAAATATCTTTCTTATTTCCTTGGGCTGTTACATATATGGGTTTACCTTTATTTGGATATTGGGTTGTTATGTTATTTTTATTTATCTTAACTTTAGGGTTAATTTATGAGTGGATAGAAGGAGGTTTAGAATGGGAAAGTTAGCCTCTAATTGGTATAGCGCATGTCTTATTTAATATTATCAATTGTCATCTTATTAATCGGAATCTTAGGTATTATTCTTAATAGAAGTAATTTAATTATTATGCTAATGTGTGTAGAGTTAGTTTTACTGGCCTCTACTATTTTGCTTCTATTTGAGTCTCGTGTGCTTTATACGCTTTTTGGTCAAATTTTTGCGATTGTGATTCTAACTGTCGCAGCTGCCGAGTCTGCTATCGGTTTAGCCATTATGGTTAACTATTATCGTTTACGTGGTACAATTGCTGTTCGAGCCTTAAATTTATTAAGAGGTTAACTCCTAATTAAAAATGAACCAAATACCTATGCAATATTTTAACTTAGCGAAGGAAAATTATTCTAAGTACGGATTATCAGTAATTCAGCTTATCCAGATTGGTAAGTTCTATGAACTTTGGCATGAGCCTGATACTCCTAATAAGCAGCAAGTATACTCTCAAGCCGAGTTATTAGTTAAGTCATCCATGCGAAGTAGGCCTTTGGAGGTAACGCCCCCCATTGAACAAGTTGCCTCGTTACTTGATATGAGAATAATATCGCCCGGCAAAAGATCCTTGCTTCAAATGGGGTTTCCAATTTACTCCCTTACTACTCATCTAAGTACCTTGTTGGATAAAGGTTGGACTGTTATAGTTATCGATGAATTAGTTACTGGTAAATCAGGGCCAAAACAACGCGCAGTATCTCAGGTTTATTCTCCTAGTTGTAATTTAGAGGACTGTTCGGAATTATTCTATGTGTTATCAATTTATTTTTCTCAAAACGACTTATTAGGTATTACTTTATTTTCAGCCATGAATGGGCATAGTATAATGTTTCCTGTCTATTGGACGGACATAGACAAAGTAGCCCAGTTATTAATTAGTTATCGTATTAAAGAAATAGTAATTTGGGTAAACTCAGGGGTTGACTCAGAGATTTTAATAAATAAAATATATAATTTATTAATTAGGTGGAATTTATTTCCCTCTGAACCCAATGCCAAAATTGAAGTTATGGGAGAACCATTAACCAACTTACCGTGTTATTTATCTTATAAGTACGAAAATAATAAGGAGTGGCTTTTGCTTCATATTTATATGGGCATTAACGCAGAATGGTTTAATAAAAATTATCAAGAATATACCTTTAGTAAGATATTTCAAAGTACTTGAACAGAAAATGTTAATCAGATAAATCTAATTAGCCTTTTAGGAGTATTACAATTTATTAAAGACCGAAACCCTAATCTTATTAAGAACCTTCAACTTCCCGAGTGTTATAATTCTGTTATTAGCCCCCTAAACTTAATATTATGTAATCGAGCAGAATATCAATTGGGCTTATTGTCTAAAGGGGGAAAACTGGGTGGTTTACTTAATTTGATTGATTACTGTTCTACTGCAATGGGTAAAAGATTACTCAAATTTAGACTTCTTAACCCCATTACAGATTATTTTGAATTAAATCTTCGTTATGAAGAGATTGCTACATTTAAACAATTAATTAACAAAAAAATATTTGACAATTCCGAATTAAAACACATTAAAGATTTATCTTCTTTACATCGCCAATGAGCAATATGTGCCTCGAGTGATACTACCTTGCCACCTAAAAAGTTAAGTCAAATTTACCATTCTTATTTGTTTGTTAGTCAATTAATAAGTAAATTAGTGAGTAATAAATGAATTAATATTCAATTACCCCTTTCAATCGGGCCCCAATTAGAATCACTAATTGAGGAAATAGGCCGAGTTTTCCAGGTAGATAGGTTTTTAGTTGATTTTAAAGATATATTACAACCAACTGATAATCTATCTAATCTCCTTGCACAACAACAAATTTTAAGGGCCCAACTTACACAATGGGCCGAACAGACTTCAAATATTGTGTTTCAAGATACAATTTCTATTAAAGCTGAATATTTTAATAAAGAGGGTTATGCTTTCTCTATTTTATCTAAAAAGTTAACTAAGTTAGAACATTACATGATTAATACCTCTATATCTGATAATTCAATTATTGTGTTAGGTAAAAGAGGAAGTTACCACATAATTACTAGTCCCACCATTCATAAAGTATCAATCGAATTAAATTTATTAGAAGAACAAATTAATATTTATGTTAAACAGACTTATAACCGGGAACTTAAAAGATTATATTTCAGTTATTCTGAGCTGTTTTTACCCTTAGTAGATATGGTTTCTAAATTAGATGTTGCATTAAGCGGGGCTATTGCGGCTATTAAATTTAATTATATTAAACCTTGCTTAATACTAACGAAATCCCAACAAACTAAAGGTTTAATTGAAGCAATTAACTTGCGACACCCATTAGTAGAACAGTTAAACACTCAAGAAGAATGTGTAGCTCATAATATTAGTTTAGAGGACAAAGGAATGTTAATATTCTCAGTAAACGGTGCAGGCAAATCTACTTTACTTAGAGCAATTGGAATCAACGTAATCTTAGCTCAAGCAGGAATGTATGTCGCTGCAGATTCATTTAAGTTAAAACCTTATAACTATTTAATTACTCGTATTTTAGGGGGGGACGATATTTATAAGGGCCAAGGTACTTTTGAGGTTGAAATGAGAGATCTTTCAACTATATTAAAGCTAGCTAATTATAACAGTTTAATATTAGGTGACGAAATTTGTCATGGAACAGAAGTTAGTTCAGGAACAGCAATATTAGCTGCAACAATTGAAAGATTAACAGCTGCACAAACTAGTTTCGTTCTTTCTACTCATCTACATCAAGTTTTTTCTTTAATTGATTCGCCAGTTCGGTACTATCATTTATCTGTTATTCAACAAGAAGGTTTGGGCTTAATTTATGAACGTAAATTGAAACCTGGTCCAGGACCCTCCCAATATGGCATTGAAGTTATGGGCCACATAATTAATGACAAAAAATTTTATAATAGTGCTTTGAGATATCGTAAACTTATTAGCTGGGAGCCACCATCCTGAAGTGAGTCAAGTCCTTTAACAGTATTTCGCCCTTCTAAATATAATGCTCAAGTTTTTATTGATTCGTGTGAAATATGCGGAGCTCCAGCAGAGGCTGTACACCACATTCAACCTAAGAGTCAACTTAAGAAATTATGTAATAGAAGATTGAATCGAAGGTCTAATTTGGTGCCAGTTTGCTCAAGCTGTCATTTAGATATTCATAGAAATAAGATTTCTATTCTAGGTTGGAAGAGAACCCCAGGAAATAAGAAATTATACTGGGTTTATCTTAATGAGTCTCTAGACAGTGGAACTGAGTAA